AATATTAATAGGGGTAATATTTATATTAATATGTTATGTAAATAATATTAGGATTAATTACCAATTGGTATTTATTAATAATATATTTTATTTATTAAGATAAAATTACTTATTTTATTTATTTATTAATTAATTTATTAAAAATTAAATTATTTTTTAATTTATAATTGATTGTATAAAGTTTTATTTTGGCTTGTAAATTTATTATTAGTTTAATTTACATGTAAATTTTTATAAGAATATTTACTTATTTTAATAGTAAGTAATTTTTTTTACATCCGCAGTAATTAATATTATTAATTAAGGAAACTTAGAAATAGTAATACTAAAGAGTATTGGCTAAATTTGTGCCAGCAGCCGCGGTTATACGAATAATGCGAATAAATTTTTTTAGTTAAAGTTAAATTGTTTAGTTTTAAAATAAAATTAAATTTATTAGGTGAAATTTTAAATTTATTAATTTTTTTTATAAAATAATTGAAACTTAAAAATTTTAGTAATAAACTAGGATTAGATACCCTATTATTTAAAATGTAAATTTAAAAACTAAGGTAGTAGTAGTTATGTTCTTGAAACTTAAAAAATTTGGCGGTATTTTAGTCTATTCAGAGGAACCTGTTCTGTAATCGATAATCCACGATGGACCTTACTTAAATTTGTAATCAGTTTATATACCGTCGTTATTAGAATATTTTATAAGAATGTTAATTTTCAAGGTTTTTAAAAAGAAAATATATCAGATCAAGGTGTAGCTAATATTTAAGTAGAAATGGGTTACAATAAATTTATTTAAACGAATATAAATTTGAAATATTTATTGAAGGTGGATTTGATAGTAAAATTATAAAGATTAATAGTTTGATTTTAGCTCTAAAATATGCACACATCGCCCGTCACTCTTATTACTAAGGTAAGATAAGTCGTAACATAGTAGATGTACTGGAAAGTGTACCTAGAATGCAATTTAAAGCTTATTTAGTAAAGTATTTCATTTACATTGAAAAGATTTTTGTGCAAATCAATATAAATTGATTAGATTTTATTTATTAATACATTTTTTTTTATACTATAAATTATTAAAAATAATTATAAATTGAATTGTTTTAGTATTTAATAAAGAAAAAATAATATTAATTATAGTTAAATAGTATTGTGAAAGAAAATTGAAATAATTTGAAAAATTTTTATTTTAAAAGAAGATTTAATTTATTGTACCTTGTGTATCAGGGTTTATCAAATAAAAATTATTTAAAATAATTTTCTCGATTTTAAAAGAGTTAATATATTATAAAAGTTAATGTAACAAAATTATTTTAAATAATATATTAGAAATGAAATGTTATTCGTTTTTAAAGGTATCTAGTTTTTTAAGAAATAAATTTAATTTAGAAATTTTATATTATTTAATTGAATAAATTAATTAAATAAATATTTAATTTTAATATTTTATGGGATAAGCTGTGGAATAAATTTTTAAAAATAAATAAATATATTAATAAATATAAGCTTAGAAATAGTTATTATTAGTAAAAGTGTTATAATTTATTTTATAATAATTATTATTTATTAAATTTTAAATTTTTATTAAAATGTTCATTTTAATAATAAAAATGAATAAATTATGATAAAATTAGTATATTATATTGTAAAAATAAATATAAATGAAAAGTTTTTATAAAGAACTCGGCAAAAATAATATTCGCCTGTTTAACAAAAACATGTCTTTTTGAATTTTTTTTAAAGTCTGACCTGCCCACTGAAAATTTTAAATGGCCGCAGTATACTAACTGTGCAAAGGTAGCATAATCATTAGTCTTTTAATTGAAGGCTGGTATGAATGGTTGGACGAGATATTAACTGTTTCATAAAAATTTATATTAGAATTTTATTTTTTAGTTAAAAAGCTAAAATTTATTTAAAAGACGAGAAGACCCTATAAATCTTTATATATAAGTTATTATAGTTTTGTAGATTTTTTTTATTGTGATAATAGATTATATTTTATTGGGGTGATATTAAAATTTGATGAACTTTTAATTGTTTAAATCATTAATTTATGAATAATTGATCCGTTATTGACGATTAAAAAAACAAGTTACTTTAGGGATAACAGCGTAATTTTTTTGGAGAGTTCATATCGATAAAAAAGATTGCGACCTCGATGTTGGATTAAGATATAATTTTAGGTGTAGCCGCTTAAATTTTAAGTCTGTTCGACTTTTAAATTCTTACATGATCTGAGTTCAAACCGGCGTAAGCCAGGTTGGTTTCTATCTTTAAAAAATAAAAATATTTCAGTACGAAAGGACCTAATATTTAATAAATTATTATTTTTATATTGAATATAATTAATATATAACTATTTTGGCAGATTAGTGCGATAAATTTAGAATTTATTCATGTAATTTTTATTACAAATAGTACTTGTTTTTTATAGAAAATTTATTGTTTATTATTGGAAGATTATTGTTAATTATTTTTGTATTAGTAAGAGTAGCTTTTTTAACTCTTTTAGAACGAAAGGTTTTAGGGTATATTCAAATTCGTAAGGGACCTAATAAGGTTGGAATTGTAGGAATTCCTCAACCTTTTTGTGATGCAATTAAATTATTTACTAAGGAACAAACTTATCCTTTATTGTCTAATTATATTTCTTATTATTTTTCTCCTATTTTTTCATTATTTTTATCTTTATTAGTATGAATATGTATACCAGTATTTGTAAAACTTTTTTCTTTTAATTTGGGGTTATTATTTTTTTTATGTTGTACAAGTTTAGGGGTTTATACGGTAATAATTGCTGGTTGATCATCTAATTCTAATTATGCTTTATTAGGGGGGTTACGGGCTGTTGCTCAAACTATTTCTTATGAAGTTAGATTAGCTTTAGTTTTATTAAGTTTTATTTTTTTAATTGGGGGGTATAATATATTAATATTTTATAAATATCAAATATTTATTTGATTTTTATTTATTATATTTCCAATAGCATTGGTTTGATTTAGAATTTCTTTAGCTGAAACTAATCGAACTCCTTTTGATTTTGCTGAAGGGGAATCTGAATTAGTTTCTGGGTTTAATGTAGAATACAGAAGAGGGGGATTTGCTTTAATTTTTTTAGCAGAATATGCAAGTATTTTATTTATGAGAATATTATTTTGTGTTATATTTTTAGGAAGAGATGTATTTTCTTTTTTTTTTTATATTAAGTTAACATTTGTTTCTTTTATATTTATTTGAGTGCGTGGTACTTTACCTCGGTTTCGGTATGATAAGTTAATATATTTAGCTTGAAAGAGTTTTTTACCTTTTTCATTAAATTTTCTTTTATTTTTTGTAGGGTTTAAGATTTTTTTATTTTACTTAATTTAAGTAATTTTTTTTAGTAAAAGTTAATAGAAAATTTGATTTCTATCTTATGTTTTCAAAACATATGCTTATTTCAAGCTCATTAACTAATTTAATAAGTTATCTCATCATTTAATGATTAAAGGATTTAATATAAAGTAAGCAAAATAAATTACAGTTAAAATTTGTCCAATTACAACGTAAGGTTCTTCAACTGGTCGAGCTCCAATTCATGTTAATAGAATTACTGTTACTACTATTATTCAGAATAAAATTTGATTAATAGGGTAAAATTGAATTCCTCGGAATTTTCTTAGGTGGTAAAATGGAAGAATAGCTAAGATTGCAATAGAAAGAACTAGTGCAATTACTCCTCCTAATTTATTAGGAATTGATCGTAAAATAGCATAAGCAAATAGAAAATATCATTCTGGTTGGATATGGACTGGTGTTACTAATGGATTAGCGGGAATAAAATTATCTGGGTCTCCTAGAAGGTAAGGGTTAATTAGTACTAATAAAATTAAGATTATTGTTATTATAATAAATCCTACAATGTCTTTGAAAGTAAAATATGGGTGAAATGGAATTTTATCAATATTAGAATTTAATCCCATAGGATTATTTGATCCAGTTTCATGTAGAAATAAAATATGAATTAATGTTGTAGCTAAGACGATAAATGGTAAAATAAAATGAAAGGTAAAAAATCGAGTTAATGTTGCATTATCTACAGCAAATCCTCCTCATACTCATTGTACTAAATCAATCCCTAAGTAAGGAATAGCTGATAATAAATTAGTAATAACTGTTGCTCCTCAAAAAGATATTTGACCTCATGGTAGTACATATCCTATAAAAGCTGTTCCTATGACTAAGAATAAAATGATTACTCCTACTAATCAAGTAGGAGTGAATAAGTATGAACCATAGTAAATTCCTCGTCCTACATGTAAATAAATACAAATAAAAAAAAATGACGCACCATTAGCATGTATAGTTCGTAATAATCATCCATAATTTACATCTCGACAAATATGATTAACTCTATTGAAAGCTAGGCTAATATCTGCTGTATAATGTATAGCTAAAAATAATCCAGTTAAAATTTGAATTATTAAACATAGAAATAATAAAGATCCAAAATTTCATCAAGCTGAAATATTAATAGGAGCTGGTAAATCTACTAAAGCACTATTAGCGATTCTAAAAATTGGGTGTTTAATTCGTAAAGGTTTGTTCATTAGTTAAATATAGGTCGAAGAGGTCCCTTAAATAATTTAGTAATTTTAACTACTGCAATTAATGTAATTAATAAATAATTTATTAATAAAATTGTTAATAAGTTAGTTGGATAATTATATAATTTATTAAGAGATAGAGAATTTTCTATTAAATATGAGTTTATTTCATAAATTGATTTGATTTCTAAATTTTGATATTGTAGTAAAAGATTTTTATCTATAAAAAATAATATAATAATTATAATAGAAAAAATTATTGAGGAAATTAATAGTAATTTAATAGAAAATGTAAATATTTCATTTGAAGCTAAAGAAGTTACATAAATAAATAAAACTAGTATTCCTCCTAAAAATACTAAAAATAAGATATAAGAAAATCAAAATCTTTTAGTTATAAGACCTGATGATATAGTTACTAATGTAGTTTGAATTAAAAGAATTAATCCTATTGCTAATGGGTGTTTTATATTTATAAAAATAAAATTAAAAATAATTAAAAGAGTTAATAAAATTCATTGTATAATATCAAGAGGTAGTTTAATTAAAATATTAATTTTGGGGATTAATGATAAAGAAATTTTTTTTCTCTTGAAGTTTTAAAAGAAATAATCTTATTTTTGATTTACAAGACCAATGTTTTTGTTAAACTATTAAAACTAATGATAGCAATTTTAAATTGAAGCTTACCAAGTATTTTATTTATTATAGGAGTATTTACTTTTGTTTTTAATCGAAAGCATTTATTATCTATATTGTTAAGATTAGAATATATTGTTTTAAGATTATTTCTTTTATTATTTATTTATTTAAATATATTAAATTACGAGAATTTTTTTAGAATGATATTTTTAACTTTTAGTGTATGTGAAGGAGCATTAGGACTTTCAATTTTAGTATCAATAATTCGTACTCATGGAAATGATTATTTTCAAAGATTTAATATTTTACAATGTTAAAAATTATTATTAGAATTTTATTTTTATTTCCATTATGTTTAATATATAATACTTATTGAATGGTACAAAGTTTATTATTTTTATTAAGTTTTGTTTTTATTTTAATAAATATATATAGAAATTATTTTATATCAATTTCTTATTTATTTGGGTGTGATATAATTTCTTACGGTTTAATTTTATTAAGATTATGAATTGTTTCTTTAATATTAATGGCTAGTGAGTCTATTTATAAATATGGAAATTATACTAATTTATTTTTATTAAATATTATTTTATTATTAGTTTTGTTAGTATTAACTTTTAGAAGAATGAGAATATTTATGTTTTATTTATTTTTTGAAAGAAGTTTAATTCCTACTTTATTTTTAATTTTAGGATGGGGATATCAGCCTGAACGTTTACAAGCGGGAGTTTATTTATTATTTTATACTTTATTAGTTTCTTTACCTATATTAATTGGTATTTTTTATTTATATAAAATTACTGGAACTTTAAATTTTTATTTATTAAATAATTATATATTTAATTATGAGATTTTATATTTTTCATTAGTTATAGCTTTTTTAGTAAAAATGCCAATGTTTTTAGTTCATTTGTGATTACCTAAGGCTCATGTAGAAGCTCCTGTTTCTGGGTCAATAATTTTAGCTGGTATTATATTAAAATTAGGGGGTTATGGATTATTGCGAGTATTCCCTTTTTTACAGTTAATAGGATTGAAATTTAATTTTATTTGAATTAGAATTAGATTAGTGGGAGGTGTATTAGTTAGATTAATTTGTTTACGTCAGACTGATTTAAAGGCTTTAATTGCTTATTCTTCAGTTGCTCATATGGGTATTGTATTAGCTGGATTAATAACTTTAACTTATATAGGAATTTGTGGTTCTTATACTTTAATAATCGCTCATGGTTTATGTTCTTCTGGATTATTTTGTTTAGCTAATATTTCTTATGAACGGACAGGTAGACGAAGTTTATTAATTAATAAGGGTATATTAAATTTTATACCTTCTATAGCATTATGATGATTTTTATTAAGATCTGCTAATATAGCAGCTCCTCCAACTTTAAATTTATTAGGTGAAATTTCTTTGATTAATAGAATTGTTAGTTGATCTTGAATTTCTATGCTTATATTATCTTTATTATCTTTTTTTAGAGCGGCTTATACTTTGTATTTATATGCTTATAGTCAACATGGTAAAATTTTTTCAGGAGTTTATTCTTTTAGAAGAGGATCTGTTCGAGAATTTTTACTTTTATTTTTACATTGATTTCCTTTAAATTTATTAATTTTAAAGAGAGATATATGTATATTATGATTATGTTTAAATAGTTTAAATAAAATATTGATTTGTGGTATCAATGATAAGAGATTTTCTTTTTAAATCGTGAAATATATATCAATTTGTACAATTAGTTTTGTAAGATTATTTTTTTTTAGATTGATTTCTTTTTTAATAGGTCTTATTTTTATTATAAATGATTATAGAATTTTTATTGAATGAGAAGTAGTTTCATTAAATTCAATAAGTATTGTTATAACTTTATTATTAGATTGAATAAGTTTAATTTTTATATCTTTTGTTTTAATAATTTCTTCATTAGTTATTTTTTATAGAAAGGAATATATAGAAAGTGACTATAAAATTAATCGATTTATTATATTAGTATTAATATTTGTTACTTCTATAATATTATTAATTATTAGTCCTAATTTAATTAGAATTTTATTAGGGTGAGATGGTTTAGGGTTAGTTTCTTATTGTTTAGTTATTTATTTTCAAAATGTTAAATCTTATAATGCTGGTATATTAACAGCGTTATCTAATCGAATTGGGGATGTAGCTCTTTTATTAGCGATTGCTTGAATATTAAATTATGGAAGTTGAAATTATATTTTTTATTTAGAAGTAATAAAAAGTGATATAGAAATAATAATTGTAGGTGCATTAGTAATATTAGCTGCAATAACTAAGAGTGCTCAAATTCCTTTTTCTTCATGATTACCAGCTGCTATAGCAGCTCCTACCCCAGTTTCAGCTTTAGTTCATTCTTCAACTTTAGTAACAGCAGGTGTTTATTTGTTAATTCGATTTAATATTTTATTGAGAACTTCATGAATAGGTAATTTGTTGTTATTATTATCTGGTTTAACTATATTTATAGCTGGATTAGGGGCTAACTATGAATTTGATTTAAAGAAAATTATTGCTTTATCAACTTTAAGACAGTTGGGTTTAATAATGAGAATTTTATCAATAGGGTATTATAAATTAGCTTTTTTTCATTTACTTACTCATGCTTTATTTAAGGCTTTATTATTTATATGTGCTGGAGCTATTATTCATAATATAAATAATTCTCAGGATATTCGTTTAATGGGTAGTTTAAGTTTAATGATGCCATTAACTTCTTCTTGCTTTAATGTTGCTAATTTAGCTTTATGTGGGATACCTTTTTTAGCCGGATTTTATTCTAAGGATTTAATTTTAGAAACAGTTTCTTTATCTTATATTAATATATTTTCTTTTTTTCTTTATTTTTTTTCAACAGGTTTAACTGTTTGTTATTCTTTTCGATTAGTTTATTATACGATGACTGGGGATTCAAATTTTTCTTCTTTAAATATATTAAATGATGAAGGTTGAATTATATTAAAAAGTATACTTGGGTTATTAATTTTAAGAATTTTTGGGGGGAGAATGTTAAGATGGTTAATTTTTCCTACTCCAACATTAATTGTACTTCCTTCTTATTTAAAATTATTAACATTATTTGTTTGTATTATTGGGGGAGTAATAGGATATATAATTTCAAATACTTCTTTATTTTTTTATAATAAGGCTTTAAATAGTTATAATTTTTCTTATTTTTTAGGTTCAATATGATTTATACCTTATATTTCTACTTATGGAATTATTAATTATTCTTTAATTGTTGGAAATATAGTAGTAAAGTCATTTGATCAAGGTTGATCTGAATATTTTGGTGGTCAACAGCTTTATTTAAGTTTAGTTAAAAATTCTCAATTAAATCAAATATTACAAAATAATAATTTAAAAATTTATTTATTAAGTTTTATTTTTTGAATTATAATTTTATACTTATATATAATTTGTTTATGTTCAAATAGCTTATAACTAGAGTATGACATTGAAGATGTTAGGGAGATTAATTTATCTTTGAATATAATGAATTTTTTTTAGTAATTTATAAAAAAAAAATTTTTAATTTTACAATGAAAATGTAATGTTTTTATTAAACTATATAAATAATAGAAGTATAAATGGAATTTAACCATTAAAAGAAAAAAGTTAGCAGCTTTTACTTGAACATCATACTTCTTTAATTGGAGTATTTATCTCATTTCTATCATTAACAGTGATAAGCCTCTTTTTGGCTTCAATTAAAGAATAAGGGTAAATAATACCTAAGATTAGGTCGAAACTAATTGCAATATATCGCTTCATATTCAAGGTAGATTGAGAGATCAATACTTTTTGAATGCAAATCAAATGTTATAATTAACTACAACCCTAATTAATTTGATCAATTTAATATTCCTTGATTTCATTCATGATATAGACCTAGTAATAAAATTAAAATAAAAATAATTGAAGTAATTGTTCATATTATTAGATTAGAAAATTTAATAATTAAAATAATAGGAAGAATTAAAGCAATTTCTACATCAAAAATTAAGAAAATAATTGTAATTAAAAAAAATCGAAGTGAAAATGGTAACCGAGAAGATGATTTGGGGTCAAATCCACATTCAAATGGAGATGCTTTTTCTCGGTCAACTAAAGTTTTTTTTGAAAGAATTGAAGCTAATAGTATTACTACAATTGAAATTAATAAAATAATTGAACTAATTGTTAAAATTGATAAAATTATCTATACTATTAATAATAGACCATATGATTGGAAGTCAAATATACTTTTTATACTATATAGATAATTAATTAATTTCCTCATCAATAGATTGAAACATAAAGGAATAGTCAAACAATATCAACAAAATGTCAATATCAAGCAGCAGCTTCAAATCCAAAATGATGATTTTTAGAAAAATGATTATTTAAATGACGAATTAAACAAATTAATAAAAAAGTAGTTCCAATTAATACATGAATTCCATGGAATCCTGTTGCTATAAAAAAAGTTGATCCATAAACAGAGTCAGCAATTGTAAATGGAGCTTCGATATATTCATAAGCTTGTAGGATAGTAAAGTAAACTCCTAAAATTACTGTAAAAAATAGTCCTTGAGTAGTTTGAGAGTGGTTTCCTTCTATTAAACTATGATGAGCTCAAGTTACAGTAATTCCTGAAGTTAATAGAATTACTGTATTTAATAAGGGAATTTGAAAAGGATTAAAAGGAGTAATTCCCATAGGGGGTCATATAGCTCCTAATTCAATTGATGGGGAAAGGCTTCTATGAAAAAAAGCTCAAAAGAATGAAATAAAGAATAAGACTTCTGATAAAATAAATAGAATTATTCCTCATCGTAATCCTGTAGTTACTGCATCAGTATGAAGACCTTGGAAAGTTCCTTCTCGAGAAACATCTCGTCATCACTGGTAAACGGTTAAAATAGTAATAGTATTACCTAATAAAAATAATGATACATCATATTGATGGAATCATTTTACTATCCCAGCAACAGTTGTTATAGCTCCAATTGAAGCTGTTAGGGGTCATGGGCTATAATCTACTAAGTGAAATGGGTGATTTGAATGAGTTGACATTAGTTTACTTCACTAGAATAAAGAGTTCTAAGAACAGCGAATACATAGGATTGAATTATAGCAACAGCTGATTCAAGAACTAATAAAGCAATTTGTGTAATAATTAAAATACTTAATAAGATTGTTGATATAGAAGGACCTGTATTACCTAATAGAGTTAGTAATAAATGGCCTGCAATTATATTAGCTGTTAATCGTACTGCTAAAGTTCCTGGACGAATTATATTACTGATTGTTTCAATACATACTATAAAGGGTATTAGTACTGCTGGAGTTCCTTGGGGTACTAAGTGGGCAAATATATGTTGTGTGTTATTAATTCATCCAAATAATATAAAACATAGTCATAAAGGAAGAGCTAAAGTAAGAGTTAAAGTTAAGTGACTTGTACTTGTAAAGATATAAGGAAATAGTCCTATAAAATTATTAAAAAGAATTATAGAAAATAGTGAAATGAAAATTAGTGTAGATCCGTTTGATCTTATAGGACCTAAAAGAGTTTTAAATTCTTTGTGGAGAGTTAATAGAATATTATTTCAAAAAATATGATAACGAGAAGGTATTAGTCAATATATAGAAGGAATTATTAAAATTCCTAAAAATGTTCTTAATCAATTTAATGATAAATTAAAAATACTAGAAGAAGGGTCAAATACTGAGAATAAATTTGTTATCATTTTCAATTTAATGAATTTGTAGATTGTGTTTTATTAATTAAGTTTGATTTAGGTATAGAAGGAATAAATGTGTAGTAATTTATTATATTAAAAATTATAAAAGCAATTGAAAAAATAATAAATAAGCTTAATCAACCAATAGGTGCTATTTGAGGAATTAAAAAATATCAATAAATTGATAATTTTAGTTTGACAAACTAATGTTATTTTTTTAACTAATTTTTTCATTAGAAGTAAGTGCTAATTTACTATAAAATGGTTTAAGAGACCAGTACTTGCTTTCAGTCATCTAATGAAGAATTTATGTTATTAGAAATTCATTTAATAAAATAATTTACTGGGATTCTTTCAATTACAATTGGTATAAAACTATGATTAGCTCCACAAATTTCTGAGCATTGTCCATAAAATAAACCAGGTCGGTTAATTAAAAAATTTGTTTGATTTAATCGACCAGGGGTACCATCTACTTTTACTCCTAATGCTGGAATAGTTCAAGAGTGAATTACATCTGCAGCAGTTACTAAAATTCGAATTTGAGAATTTATTGGTAAAATTACTCGATTATCTACGTCTAATAAACGGAAGCTATCAATTGATAGTTCATTAGTAGGAATTATATATGAATCAAATTCAATATTTGTAAAATCTGAATATTCATAACTTCAGTATCATTGATGTCCAATTGCCTTTAAAGTAATTGAAGGTTCGTTAATTTCATCAAGTAAGTATAAAAGTCGAAGGGAAGGCAAGGCAATAAATAATAAAATAATTGCTGGTAAAATTGTTCAAATAATTTCAATAGTTTGTCCATGTAGTAAATATCGATTTACGTAGTTATTAAAAAATAACATTAATATTAAATATCCTACAAAAATGGTAATTATTACTAAAATTAAAAGTGCGTGATCGTGAAAAAAGACTAATTGTTCTATTAAAGGAGAAGAACTATCTTGTAATCCTAAATTTGCTCATGTTGACATTTATTTTTGTTTTCTAATAAAAGTAAAATACTTTATATATGGAGCTTAAATCCATTGCACTAATCTGCCATATTAGAAATTAGTTAATAAAGGCAATTCAGAATAACTGTGTTCAGCTGGGGGAGTATTTTGTAATCATTCAATTGATGAATTTAATTGAATAGGAAATAAAACTTGACGTTGAGAAACAAGACTTTCTCAAATAATGAAAAAGAAAAATAAAATTCCTAGTAATGAAATTGTTGACCCAATTGTAGAAATTACATTTCAAGTTGTATAAGCATCTGGGTAATCTGAATATCGTCGTGGTATTCCTGCTAATCCTAAAAAGTGTTGCGGGAAGAATGTTAGATTTACTCCAATAAATATAATAGTAAATTGACTCTTTAATATTTTTGTATTTAAAGTTAATCCTGTAAATAAAGGATACCAATGAACAAATCCTGCTATAATGGCAAATACGGCTCCTATTGATAATACATAGTGGAAATGAGCTACTACATAGTATGTATCATGTAAAATAATATCAACTGAAGAATTAGCTAGAATAACTCCAGTCAATCCTCCTACCGTAAATAAGAATACAAATCCTAAGGCTCATAAAGTAGCAGGGGAATAATTTAATTGAGTTCCGTAAAGAGTTGCTAGTCAACTAAAAATTTTAATTCCAGTTGGTACAGCAATAATTATAGTAGCTGATGTGAAATAAGCTCGAGTATCTACATCTATTCCAACTGTAAATATATGATGAGCTCATACAATAAATCCTAATAATCCAATAGCTAATATAGCATAAATTATCCCTAATGCACCGAATGTTTCCTTTTTTCCTGATTCTTGACTAATGATATGAGAAATTATTCCAAATCCAGGTAAAATTAAAATATAAACTTCAGGGTGTCCAAAAAATCAAAATAAATGTTGGTATAGAATTGGATCCCCTCCTCCTGCTGGATCGAAGAATGATGTATTAAGATTTCGATCAGTTAATAGTATTGTAATAGCTCCTGCTAACACTGGTAATGATAATAAAAGTAATAAAGCTGTAATTACTACTGATCAAACAAATAGAGGTATTCGATCAAAAGTAATTCCTGTTGATCGTATATTAATAACTGTAGTGATAAAATTTACAGCCCCTAAAATTGAAGAAATCCCTGCTAAATGAAGAGAAAAAATAGCTAAATCAACAGAAGCTCCTCCATGAGCAATATTAGATGATAAAGGTGGGTAAACTGTTCATCCTGTTCCAGCTCCATTTTCTACTATACTACTTACTAATAATAAAGTTAATGCAGGAGGTAAAAGTCAAAATCTTATATTATTTATTCGAGGAAATGCTATATCTGGGGCTCCTAACATTAAAGGAACCAATCAATTTCCAAATCCTCCAATTATAATGGGTATTACTATAAAGAAAATTATAATAAAAGCATGGGCTGTAACAATTACATTATAAATTTGGTCATCTCCAATTAATGCTCCAGGGTGTCCTAATTCAGCTCGGACTAAAATTCTTAATGAAGTTCCAACTATTCCAGATCATGCTCCAAAAATAAAATACAAAGTACCAATATCTTTATGATTAGTTGAAAATAATCATTGTCGCGATTAAATGGCTGAAATTTAGGCAATAGACTGTAAATCTATTTATGAGAATTATTCTCTTTAATCATTGGCTTTATAGTCAATAATGATATTAGACTGCAATTCTAAAGGAGTAAATATTTACTAAGGCTTAAAAGATTATTCTTATATTTATAGCTTTGAAGGCTATTAGTTTATTTAACTTAAAGCCTTAAAATAAAAAATATAAAGAAGAAATTAGAAATAACCCAAAAGTTGAAATGAATGAGAAAATTATAAAGATTTTTATATAATTAGATTTAAATACAGAAAAATTCAGTCAATTATTTTCATAATAATTAAGCATAAAAGCTCTATAAGATAATCGTATATAAAAATATAAAGTAATTAATGTTATTAAAACTATAAATGTTAATAATATTAATTGATTATTTATAGTTAAAGATTGAATAACTATTCATTTAGGGAAAAATCCTATAAATGGAGGTAACCCTCCTAATGATAATAAGTTAAAAAATAAAAAAAATTTTATAATTTTTGAATGAAAAAATAATGAAAATAATTGATTAATATGAGATGTTTTAAATATATTAAATATAAAAATTATAGCACATGAAAGAAATGAATAAAATAAAAAATAAGTTATTCATAATAAATTTCTATTATATATTGCTGCTAGTATTCAACCTAAATGATTGATGGAAGAATACGCTATTAATTTTCGTAAAGAAGTTTGATTTAATCCTCCTAATGCACCAATTAATCTTGAAAGAATAATTCTTGTAATAATTAATGGTTTGAAAATAATATAAGAAATTAATATTAAAGGGGCAATTTTTTGTCAAGTTATTAAAATTAATGTATTTGTTCAAGATAATCCTTCTATTACATTAGGGAATCAAAAGTGAAATGGGGCGGATCCTCTTTTTAAAAGAAGAGAAGAAAAAATTATTATTTCTATAAAATAATTTGAATTAATTTTACTTGAATTTAGTAAAAATAAAATTACTGCAAATAGAAATACTGAAGATGCTAATGCTTGAGTTAAAAAATACTTTAATGAGGCTTCTGTTGATATTAATTTATCATCTCTTATTAGGGGGATAAAAGATAACAAATTAATTTCTAAACCTATTCAAGCTCCTAACCAAGAGTTAGCAGAAATAGAAATTAATGTTCCTATTATTAAAATTCCGAAAAATATAATTTTTGATGAATTGTTAAAAATTAAAAAGAAAAGGATTAGAACCTTTATAAATGGGGTATGAGCCCAGTAGCTTAATTAGCTTATCTTTTTATTATATTTTGGTGTATGATGCACAAAAGTTTTTGATACTTTTAGAAATAGTTTAATTCTATTAAATATAATGAATGTAATACTAATTACATAATTTACCCTATCAAGGTAATCCTTTTATCAGGCAATTCATT